TTACTGCAGTTAAATACCCTTTTTTCTTCCAAATATTCCTACGAATATGTTTTTTTGACATAGAAATACATTTTTTTGGAACTGCCATTCAAAAAAGGGTTACTCATTTTTATTTATCGTTGTATGTGAAAGACGTGTATTGTTCGGAATAGATCGTTTTTTTTAATCATTATCTATACTTTATTCTGTGAATAATAGTTTTTTTTTTCACTTTCAACATTTAACATAATTTAACATTTAAAACAAAATTTGACATTTAAAACATAATTTAACATTTAACATAAAATAAAAACATAAAATAAACATAAAATAACAAATAATATATATATATTATTTATATATTATTTTATTTTTTCATTATTATCGTTTATTATTATCGTTTATTGTTCTTTTCGAAAGAGATAAGAATTGGTGAATCGGAAACAATTTTTAATTAAAAAAAAAATCTCAATTTGTTTGTTTTCTTATGGAACATACATATCAATATGCATGGATAATACCTTTTCTTCCACTTACAGTTACTATGTCAATAGGATTTGGACTTATACTTATTCCGACAGCAACAAAAAATATTCGTCGTATATGGGTTTTTCCTAGTATTTTTCTCTTAAGTATAGCTATGGGATTTTCGGCCAATCTGTCTATTCAACAAATAAATGGAAGTTTTATTTATCAATATCTATGGTCTTGGACCATAGATATTGATTTTTCCTTAGAGTTTGGATATTTGATCGATCCACTTACTTCTATTATGTCAATACTAATTACTACTGTTGGAGTCATGATTCTTATTTATAGTGACAATTATATGTCTCACGACCAAGGATATTTGAGATTTTTTGCTTATATGAGTTTTTCCAATACTTCCATGTTGGGATTAGTTACTAGTTCTAATTTGATACAAATTCATATTTTTTGGGAACTAGTGGGAATGTGTTCATATTTATTAATAGGGTTTTGGTTCACACGACCAATTGCTGCAAGTGCTTGTCAAAAAGCTTTTGTAACTAACCGTGTAGGAGATTTTGGTTTATTATTAGGAATCTTAGGTCTTTATTGGATAACAGGTAGTTTGGAATTTCGGGATTTGTTCAAAATAGCTAATAACTTGATCCATAATAATGGGGTCAGCTCCTTATTTGCTACTTTGTGTGCCTCTTTATTATTTGTCGGTGCAGTTGCTAAATCTGCACAATTCCCCCTCCACGTATGGTTACCTGATGCCATGGAAGGACCCACTCCTATCTCGGCCCTTATACACGCTGCTACTATGGTAGCAGCAGGAATTTTTCTTGTAGCTCGGCTTATTCCTCTTTTCATAGACATACCTTATATAATGAATTTCATTTCCTTAATGGGTGTAATAACAGTACTATTAGGAGCTACTTTTTCTCTTGCTCAAAGAGACATTAAAAGAAGTTTAGCCTATTCTACAATGTCTCAATTAGGTTATATTATGTTAGCTCTAGGTATAGGTTCTTATCGAGCGGCTTTATTCCATTTGATCACTCATGCCTATTCTAAAGCTTTATTGTTTTTGGGATCTGGATCTATTATTCATTCAATGGAACCTATTGTTGGATATTCACCAGAAAAAAGTCAGAATATGGTTCTTATGGGTGGTTTAACAAAATATATTCCAATTACAAGAACTACTTTTTTATTAGGTACACTTTCCCTTTGTGGTATTCCACCTCTTGCTTGTTTTTGGTCCAAAGATGAAATTCTTAATGATAGTTGGTTATATTCACCAATTTTTGCAATAATACCTTATTTCACAATAGGATTAACCGCATTTTATATGTTTCGGGTATATTTACTTACCTTTGATGGGTATTTGCGCGTTTATTTTCAAAATCACAGTAGCACTAAAAATAATTTGTTCTATTCAATATCTCTATGGGGAAAAGAAGCACCAAAAAAAGTCAATAAAAATTTACTTTTATCAACAATGAATAATAAGGTTGACTTTTTTTCAAAAGATACATATAAAATTATTGATAATGATAAGATACGATACTTTAGTACTTACTTTGGAAATAAATATACTTCCATGTATCCTCATGAATCAGACAATACTATGCTATTTCCTCTGCTTGTATTGGTACTATTTACTTTGTTCGTTGGATCAATAGGAATTTCTTTTGATCAAGGGGTAATGGATTTTGATATATTATCGAAATGGTTAACCCCATCCCAAAACCTTTTCCATCCAAATTCGAATTATTCTGTGAATTGGTATGAATTTTTTACAAATTCCATTTTTTCAGTAAGTATAGCCATTTTTGGATTATTCATAGCATATATTTTATATGGGTCTGTTTATTCATTTTTCCAGAATTTGGACTTAATCAATTCATTTGTAAAAGGGAGTCCTAAGAGAATTATCTTGGACCAAATAAAAAGTTTTATATACAATTGGTCATATAATCGTGGTTACATAGATATTTTTTATGCTAGGGTTTTAGTCATGGGTATAAGAAGATTAACTGAGCTAACT